GCTAACGTAGCTTAATTAAAGCATAACACTGAAGATGTTAAGATGGGCCCTAGAAAGCCCCGGGAGCACAAAGGCTTGGTCCTGACTTTAGTGTCGACTCTAACTAAACTTACACATGCAAGTATCCGCCCCCCTGTGAGAATGCCCACAACTCCCTGCTTGGGAACTAGGAGCCGGTATCAGGCACAAGCCCAGCTAGCCCACGACGCCTTGCTTAGCCACACCCTCAAGGGACCTCAGCAGTGATAAATATTAAGCCATAAGTGAAAACTTGACTTAGTTAAGGTTAAGAGGGCCGGTAAAACTCGTGCCAGCCACCGCGGTTATACGAGAGGCCCAAGTTGACAAACAACGGCGTAAAGAGTGGTTAGGGGATTTACTGAACTAGAGCCGAACGCTTTCAAAGCTGTTATACGCACCCGAAAGTATGAAACCCAATTACGAAAGTAGCTCTACTTATCCTGAACCCACGAAAGCTAAGGAACAAACTGGGATTAGATACCCCACTATGCTTAGCCCTAAACATCGATTGCACCATACACTCCATATCCGCCCGGGAATTATGAACGTCAGTTTAAAACCCAAAGGACTTGGCGGTGCTTAACATCCACCTAGAGGAGCCTGTTCTAGAACCGATAACCCCCGTTAAACCTCACCCTCTCTTGTTTTGTCCGCCTATATACCACCGTCGTCAGCTTACCCTGTGAAGGATTTACAGTAAGCAAAATTGGCACAGCCCAAAACGTCAGGTCGAGGTGTAGTGAATGAGGGGGGAAGAAATGGGCTACATTTGCTAAACGTAGCAAACACGAATGTTGCATTGAAACATGCAGCTGAAGGAGGATTTAGCAGTAAGCAGGAAATAGAGCGTCCCGCTGAAACTGGCCCTAAAGCGCGCACACACCGCCCGTCACCCTCCCCAAGCATCCTGAATAAACCTAATTAAAAGCCAACAGACCGCGAAGGGGAGGAAAGTCGTAACATGGTAAGTGTACCGGAAGGTGTACTTGGAAAAATCAGAGTGTAGCTAAGATAGATACAGCATCTCACTTACACCGAGAAGACGTCCGTGCAACTCGGATCACCCTGACGCCTATTAGCTAGCCCCACCCCTTAACACAACAAACCCTCATTAATAACCCCTAAAGCACGAAACACCCACGTAGCTAAACCATTCTCCCCCCTAAGTCCAGGCGATAAAAAAGGAAATTTTGGAGCAATAGAAAAAGTACCGCAAGGGAAAGCTGAAAGAGAGATGAAAAAGCCCAGTAAAGCTTAAAGAAGCAGAGCTTATACCTCGTACCTTTTGCATCATGATTTAGCTAGCACTTTCAAGCAAAGAGACCCTAAAGTTTGTAACCCCGAAACTGAGTGAGCTACTCCAAGACAGCCTATTTATAGGGCGAACCCGTCTCTGTGGCAAAAGAGTGGGAAGAGCTTTGAGTAGAGGTGACAAACCTACCGAACTCAGTTATAGCTGGTTGCCTGTGAATTGAATAGAAGTTCAGCCCCCTGGATTCTCCACTCATGCACTTTATTTAACCCTTCAGATGCAATGAGAAACCAGGGGTGTTAGTCAAAGGGGGTACAGCCCCTTTGAAACAAGACACAACTTTCCCAGCAGGATAAAGATCATATTCAAATAAGGACAGATGTTTTAGTGGGCCTAAAAGCAGCCACCTTAACAGAAAGCGTTAAAGCTCAGACATGAAGCCCTCCCGTTATACCGATAACCTTATCTTAATCCCCCACATTTAACAGGCCCTCCTATGCACCACATAGGAACGACTATGCTAATATGAGTAATAAGAGAGTACAACCACTCTCTCCTTGCACATGTGTAAATCGGAACGGACTCCCCACCGAATCTTAACGGCCCCAATCAAAGAGGGTATTGGAAACCACCACAAATTTAGGCCAGAAAAACATCCAATGTAAACCCGTTAACCCCACACTGGTGTGCCCAAAAGGAAAGACCAAAAGGGGGAGAAGGAACTCGGCAAACATACCCCAAGCCTCGCCTGTTTACCAAAAACATCGCCTCTTGCATAACCACAGTATAAGAGGTCCCGCCTGCCCAGTGACGACTTAGTTCAACGGCCGCGGTATTTTGACCGTGCAAAGGTAGCGTAATCACTTGTCTTTTAAATGAAGACCTGTATGAATGGCATAACGAGGGCTTAACTGTCTCCTTCCCCCGGTCAATGAAATTGATCTCCCCGTGCAGAAGCGGGGATGAAACCATAAGACGAGAAGACCCTATGGAGCTTTAGACACACAGGTGGCCCATGTCAAATAACCCCCGCTAAGGGCCTGAACTAAGTGGAACCTGCCTTGATGTCTTCGGTTGGGGCGACCATGGGGAATACAAAACCCCCACGTGGAAGGGGAGCACACCCCTAAGTTACTTCTTCTCCCGCAAGCCAGAGCAACAGCTCTAACCAGCAGAAATTCTGACCAAACTGATCCGGTAATACCGATCAACGAACCAAGTTACCCTAGGGATAACAGCGCAATCCCCTTTTAGAGCCCATATCGACAAGGGGGTTTACGACCTCGATGTTGGATCAGGACATCCTAATGGTGCAGCCGCTATTAAGGGTTCGTTTGTTCAACGATTAAAGTCCTACGTGATCTGAGTTCAGACCGGAGTAATCCAGGTCAGTTTCTATCTATGACATGATCTTTTCTAGTACGAAAGGACCGAAAAGAAGGGGCCCATGCTAAAAGTACGCCTCACCCCCACCTAATGAAAAAATCTAAACTAGGCAAAAGGGCATATCCACTTTGCTGGAGATAACAGTAAGTTGGGGTGGCAGAGCCCGGCTAATGCAAAAGACCTAAGCCCTTTCCACAGAGGTTCAAGTCCTCTCCTTAACTATGATTTCAACCCTCATTACGCATATTATTAACCCACTAGCCTTTATTGTACCCGTCTTGTTAGCCGTAGCATTCCTCACCCTCCTTGAACGAAAAGTGCTAGGCTACATACAACTCCGAAAAGGCCCTAACATCGTTGGGCCTTACGGCCTCCTTCAACCTATTGCTGACGGCGTAAAACTCTTCATTAAAGAACCCGTTCGCCCTTCAACCTCCTCACCAGTCTTATTCCTTTTATCACCAATGCTCGCACTTACACTGGCCCTTGCACTTTGAGCCCCCATACCCTTCCCATACCCTGTTGTAGATCTTAACCTAGGTATTTTATTCATTTTAGCCCTATCTAGCCTTGCAGTATATTCCATCCTCGGGTCGGGCTGAGCATCCAATTCAAAATATGCTCTAATGGGGGCACTCCGTGCTGTCGCACAAACAATTTCCTACGAAGTTAGCCTCGGACTCATCTTGCTTAGCATCATTATCTTTGCAGGAGGCTTCACGCTCCAGACCTTTAACACAGCCCAAGAGGCTATCTGACTGGTAGTACCCGCATGACCCCTGGCTGCCATATGATACATCTCCACCCTCGCCGAAACAAACCGTGCACCCTTCGACCTAACAGAGGGGGAGTCTGAACTTGTCTCAGGCTTCAACGTAGAATACGCAGGAGGACCCTTCGCTTTGTTCTTTTTAGCCGAATATTCAAATATCCTCCTAATAAATACACTGTCCGCAACACTATTTTTAGGCGCCTCACACATTCCAAACATCCCAGAATTAACGAGCATCAACTTGATAACTAAAGCAGCCCTTCTCTCAGTTGTCTTTCTCTGAGTCCGAGCTTCTTACCCACGGTTCCGTTACGACCAGCTTATACACCTCATTTGAAAAAATTTTCTCCCACTAACACTGGCCCTGGTTATTTGACACTTAGCGCTCCCTATTGCATTCGCTGGCCTTCCACCTCAGCTGTAAACACAGGAGCTGTGCCTGAATTTAGGGGCCACTTTGATAGAGTGAATTATGGGGGTTAGAGTCCCCCCAACTCCTTAGAAAGAAGGGGATCGAACCCAACCTGAAGAGATCAAAACTCTTCGTGCTTCCTCTACACCACTTCCTAGTAAAGTCAGCTAATCAAGCTCTTGGGCCCATACCCCAACCATGTAGGTTAAAACCCTGCCTTTGCTAATGAACCCCTACATCTTGTCCACCCTTCTGTTTGGTTTAGGCCTAGGTACAACACTCACATTTGCAAGCTCACACTGACTTCTCGCATGAATGGGCCTTGAGATTAATACACTAGCCATTATTCCACTAATAGCCCAACACAACCACCCTCGAGCAGTCGAAGCCACTACTAAATACTTCCTGGCACAAGCCACAGCAGCCGCCACCCTCCTGTTTGCAAGCACGACCAACGCTTGAATCACCGGCCAGTGGGATGTTCAGCAGATAACCCATCCACTCCCCACAACAATAGTTGTAGTTGCTCTAGCACTAAAAATCGGACTAGCACCTATACACTCTTGGCTCCCCGAAGTCCTTCAGGGCTTAAACCTCACCACCGGTCTTATTTTGTCAACCTGACAAAAACTTGCCCCTTTTGCTCTATTACTACAAATTCAAACAACCAATCCCACGCCTCTAATCATTATTGGCCTTCTCTCTGCGCTTGTTGGTGGCTGAGGTGGCCTCAACCAAACTCAACTACGCAAAGTCCTTGCCTACTCCTCAATCGCTCACCTTGGCTGAATAATACTTATCCTTCAATTTTCACCTCTCCTCAGCCTCCTTGCACTCCTGACATATTTTACTATAACCTTTTCAGCCTTCCTTATCTTCAAAGTAAACAAAGCCACTACTGTTAATGCACTCGCAATCTCTTGAGCAAAAACTCCCGCCCTTACAGCTCTCGCACCCCTTGTTTTACTTTCCCTAGGAGGCCTCCCACCACTTACCGGCTTTATACCAAAATGGTTTATCCTTCAAGAACTCACTAAACAAGACCTCCCAGCACTTGCTACCCTCGCTGCATTAACCGCACTCTTAAGCCTTTACTTCTACCTACGGCTCTCGTATGCTATGACCCTCACGATGTTCCCTAATAACCTCATTGGCACAACCCCCTGACGATTCTCAACCCCCCAATTCACTCTCCCCCTCGCCATTTCCACTGCGGCAACCACGCTTCTCCTCCCGTTAGCACCTGCTGCCGTAGCACTCCTCATCACCTAGGGACTTAGGCTAGCAATTAGACCAACGGCCTTCAAAGCCGTCAGCGTGAGTGAAAATCTCTCAGTCCCTGTTAAGACTTGCGGGATATTAACCCACATCTTCTGCGTGCAAAGCAAACACTTTAATTAAGCTAAAGCCTTTCTAGATAGGAAGGCCTTGATCCTACAAAATCTTAGTTAACAGCTAAGCGCCCAATCCGGCGAGCATCTATCTACTTTTTCCCGCCTAGTTTAACCAGTAAAAGGCGGGAAAAAGCCCCGGCAGACGATTAGCCTGCTTCTTTAGATTTGCAATCTAACATGTAACACCCCAGAGCTTGATAAGAAGAGGGCTTGAACCTCTGTCTATGGGTCTACAATCCACCGCTTAACTCAGCCATCCTACCTGTGGCAATCACACGTTGATTTTTCTCGACCAATCACAAAGACATCGGCACCCTCTATCTCGTATTTGGTGCCTGAGCCGGAATAGTGGGGACAGGCCTAAGTCTACTCATTCGAGCAGAACTCAGCCAACCTGGGGCTCTCCTAGGAGACGATCAAATCTATAACGTGATCGTTACCGCACACGCCTTTGTAATAATCTTCTTTATAGTAATACCAATTATGATCGGAGGGTTCGGAAACTGACTTATCCCTTTAATAATCGGGGCCCCCGATATGGCTTTCCCACGGATAAATAACATGAGTTTCTGACTTCTACCCCCATCTTTCCTCCTCCTCCTAGCCTCTTCAGGTGTAGAAGCCGGGGCTGGGACTGGATGAACCGTATATCCTCCCCTGGCTGGAAATTTAGCACACGCCGGAGCGTCCGTAGACCTCACAATCTTCTCCCTTCACCTTGCCGGAATTTCATCAATTCTGGGAGCAATCAACTTTATCACCACCATTATCAATATGAAACCTACAGCGGTTACTATGTACCAAATCCCACTATTCGTGTGAGCCGTACTAATCACGGCCGTTCTTCTCCTCCTTTCCCTTCCGGTCTTAGCCGCTGGCATCACGATACTACTAACAGACCGCAACCTAAACACAACTTTCTTTGACCCCGCTGGAGGAGGTGACCCAATCCTCTATCAACACCTATTCTGATTCTTTGGTCACCCAGAGGTATACATTTTAATTCTTCCTGGATTCGGGATGATTTCTCACATTGTTGCATACTATGCAGGTAAGAAAGAACCCTTTGGCTACATGGGCATAGTCTGAGCTATGATAGCTATCGGACTCCTGGGCTTCATTGTATGGGCCCATCACATATTTACAGTTGGTATAGATGTAGACACACGAGCCTACTTTACTTCTGCCACAATGATTATTGCCATCCCAACAGGCGTTAAAGTCTTTAGCTGACTCGCAACCCTCCATGGAGGAAGCATTAAATGAGAAACCCCACTTCTGTGGGCTCTCGGCTTTATCTTCCTATTTACAGTAGGGGGCCTTACTGGCATTGTCTTAGCTAACTCCTCTCTCGACATCGTTCTTCACGACACATACTATGTAGTAGCCCACTTCCACTATGTACTATCTATGGGTGCTGTATTTGCAATCGTTGCCGCCTTCGTACACTGATTCCCCCTATTTACAGGATACACCCTCCACTCCGCATGAACAAAAGTCCACTTTGGTCTAATGTTTGTGGGAGTAAATCTTACGTTCTTCCCCCAACACTTCCTTGGCCTGGCCGGAATACCTCGACGGTACTCAGACTACCCAGATGCATACACCCTTTGAAATACTGTCTCATCAATCGGATCACTAATGTCCCTCGTCGCTGTGATTTTATTTTTGTTTATTATTTGAGAAGCATTTACAGCCAAACGAGAAGTCGGAGCAGTAGAATTAACTTCAACTAATATTGAGTGACTTTACGGCTGCCCCCCACCCTACCACACATTTGAGGAGCCCGCATTCGTTCAAGTTCGTATAAACTCAAACAACTAACGAGAAAGGGAGGAGTTGAACCCCCATCAATTGGTTTCAAGCCAACCACATAACCGCTCTGTCACTTTCTTCACAACACACCAATAAGATACTAGTAAAACGTTATAACACTGCCTTGTCAAGGCAGAATTGTGGGTTAAACCCCCGCGTATCTTGAACACAATGGCACATCCGTCACAACTGGGGTTTCAGGACGCAGCTTCCCCCCTAATAGAAGAACTACTTCACTTCCACGATCACGCCTTAATAATTGTTATTCTCATCAGCGCAATAGTGCTTTATATTATTGTGGCAATGGTCACGGCCAAACTAACCGACAAGCTTGTCTTAGATTCTCAAGAAATTGAAGTAATCTGGACAGTTCTCCCAGCTATTATCCTAATTCTCATCGCCCTCCCGTCTCTCCGCATTTTATACTTAATGGACGAAATTAACGACCCTCACCTGACTATTAAAGCCTTAGGCCACCAATGATACTGAAGCTACGAATATACAGACTACCAAGACCTTGGTTTTGACTCCTACATAATTCCAACACAAGACCTGACCCCTGGGCAGTTCCGTCTCCTTGAAGCAGACCACCGAATGGTAATTCCCGTCGAATCCCCAATTCGAGTCCTTATTTCAGCTGAAGATGTTTTACATTCCTGAGCAGTCCCCTCCCTGGGCGTAAAAGTTGATGCTGTGCCTGGCCGATTAAACCAAGCAACCTTTATTGTTAGCCGACCGGGCGTCTTCTACGGCCAATGCTCTGAGATTTGCGGGGCCAACCATAGTTTTATACCCGTCGTTGTAGAGGCAGTCCCACTTGACCACTTTGAGGACTGGTCTTCGCTAATAATTGAAGACGCCTCGCTAAGAAGCTAATAAGTACAAGCGTTAGCCTTTTAAGCTAAAGACTGGTGCCTAACAACCACCCCTAGCGACATGCCTCAACTGGACCCCGCACCCTGATTTGCAATTTTGGTTTTCTCTTGAATAATCCTTTTAACTGTTATTCCCCCAAAAGTTTTAGCTCACACCTACCCCAATGAGCCAACCTCTCAAAGCACACAAAAACCTAAAACAGAACCCTGAAACTGACCATGATACTAAGCTTCTTTGACCAATTTATGTCCCCCGTATTCCTTGGCATCCCCCTAATTGCACTAGCAATTACCCTGCCCTGAACCCTGTTCCCAGCCCCTGTCTCTCGCTGATTAAATAATCGTATAGTTTCACTTCAAGGGTGATTTATTAGCGGCTTCACATCTCAACTTCTTCTCCCACTAAACCCAGCCGGACACAAATGAGCTATTTTATTCGCCTCACTAATGCTTTATCTCATCTCTATCAACATGCTCGGACTCCTTCCGTACACGTTTACACCTACCACTCAGCTCTCACTTAACCTCGGCCTCGCAGTCCCACTCTGATTAGCAACTGTCATTATTGGCATGCGGAATCAACCAACAGTCGCCCTAGGACACCTCCTTCCAGAAGGAACTCCCACCCCTCTCATCCCTGTCCTAATCATTATCGAAACAATTAGCCTATTTATTCGACCTCTCGCTCTCGGTGTTCGGCTTACAGCAAATCTTACAGCTGGCCACCTGCTCATTCAACTCATTGCAACAGCTGCCTTCGTACTTCTTCCGCTCATGCCTGTAGTTGCTATTTTAACAACAACAGTTCTCTTTCTCCTCACTCTTCTAGAAGTTGCCGTTGCTATAATTCAGGCCTATGTCTTTGTTTTACTCCTAAGTCTTTACCTACAAGAAAACGTCTAATGGCCCCTCAAGCGCACCCCTACCACATAGTTGACCCTAGCCCATGACCCCTCACGGGGGCTATCGCTGCCCTATTGATAACATCTGGCCTTGCTATCTGATTCCACTTCCACTCTACTACCCTAATAACTATCGGAACAATTCTTCTTACCTTAACAGTCTTCCAGTGATGACGAGACGTCATTCGAGAAGGAACATTTCAAGGACACCACACCCCTCCCGTTCAAAAAGGCCTCCGATACGGTATAATCCTGTTTATTACCTCAGAAGTCCTATTTTTCTTAGGCTTCTTCTGGGCTTTTTACCACTCAAGCCTCGCACCTACCCCCGACCTAGGGGGTTTTTGACCGCCCGCAGGCATCACCCCTCTAGACCCATTTGAAGTCCCGCTTCTTAACACAGCAGTCCTACTTGCCTCTGGCGTAACTGTTACATGGGCACACCACAGCATTATAGAGGGTGAACGAAAACAAGCTATCCAGTCTCTTGCTCTAACAATCTTACTCGGTGGCTACTTCTCCTTCCTCCAAGGCCTTGAATACCACGAAGCCCCCTTTACCATCGCAGACGGAGTTTACGGTGCCACATTCTTTGTTGCTACCGGATTCCACGGACTTCACGTTTTAATTGGCTCCTCTTTCTTAGCCGTTTGCCTATGACGCCAAATTCTTCACCATTTTACATCCGACCACCATTTTGGCTTTGAGGCAGCCGCATGATACTGACACTTTGTAGACGTCGTCTGACTCTTCCTCTATATCTCTATTTACTGATGAGGATCTTAATCTTCCTAGTATCAAATCTAGTATAAGTGACTTCCAATCACCTGGTCTTGGTTAAAATCCAAGGGAAGATAATGAGCCTTCTTCTAACCATCATTTCAATTACCGCCCTCCTCTCAACGGTACTTGCCATTGTATCCTTTTGACTCCCCCAAATTACACCAGACTATGAAAAGCTGTCACCATACGAGTGTGGCTTTGACCCCATTGGTTCCGCCCGATTACCTTTCTCGATGCGATTTTTTCTCATCGCCATCCTCTTTCTCCTCTTCGACTTAGAAATTGCACTTCTCCTCCCCCTCCCCTGGGGTGATCAATTGGCATCCCCCCTACTTACGTTTACCTGAGCCGCAGCGGTCTTATCGCTTCTAACCCTTGGCCTCATCTACGAGTGAGTGCAAGGAGGCCTAGAATGAGCTGAATAGGTGGTTAGTCTAAGAAAAACATTTGATTTCGGCTCAAAAACTTGTGGTTTAAATCCGCAACCGCTTAATGACCCCAACACACTTTGCCTTCTCCTCAGCCTTTTTTCTAGGTTTAACAGGCCTGGCATTCCACCGGTCCCACCTCCTTTCCGCACTATTGTGCCTTGAAGGGATAATACTGTCCCTATTTATTGGCCTCTCCCTATGAACACTTCAACTAGACTCAACCAACTTTTCAGCATCTCCATTACTTCTACTTGCATTTTCAGCCTGTGAAGCAAGCGCCGGACTTGCTCTTCTAGCAGCCACTGCCCGAACCCACGGAACTGACCGACTACAAAGCTTAAACCTCCTCCAATGCTAAAAATTCTAATCCCAACACTTATGCTAATTCCAACAGCCTGACTACTTAAACCTAGCTGGCTCTGACCTATAACTCTATTATATAGCTTTTGCATCTCCCTGGTTAGCCTTTCATGATTAAAGAACCTCTCGGAAACCGGATGAACCTCACTTAATTTATTCATAGCCACCGACTCTTTATCAACCCCCCTCCTCGTTCTAACATGTTGACTACTTCCCCTAATAATCTTGGCAAGCCAGAAACACACGGCCTCAGAACCCCTCAGTCGGCAACGCATATATATTTCGCTTCTCGCCTCACTCCAATTTTTCCTAATCCTAGCATTTAGCGCCACAGAACTGGTGATGTTTTACGTAATATTTGAAGCTACCCTTATCCCCACACTGATTATCATTACCCGTTGAGGTAACCAAACAGAGCGCCTAAATGCGGGAACCTACTTCCTCTTTTATACACTAGCAGGCTCACTTCCCCTTCTTGTTGCCTTACTCTTACTCCAGAATACATCCGGAACTCTCTCATTATTAACGCTCCACTATGCAGACCCACTCACTCTATCATCCTACGCAGACAAATTATGATGAGCCGGATGTCTCCTAGCTTTCCTGGTTAAAATACCACTTTATGGTGTTCACCTGTGACTTCCCAAAGCACACGTTGAAGCCCCAATTGCAGGCTCAATAATCCTTGCAGCAGTTTTACTAAAACTAGGAGGTTACGGTATAATCCGCATAATAACAATACTAGAGCCTCTAACCAAGGAACTAAGCTACCCCTTCATTATCTTTGCACTCTGAGGTGTAATCATAACTGGCTCAATTTGTCTACGACAAACGGACCTTAAGTCATTAATTGCCTACTCCTCTGTCAGCCACATGGGCCTCGTAGCCGGAGGGATTCTCATTCAATCACCCTGAGGACTCACGGGAGCACTTACACTCATAATTGCACATGGCCTTACCTCCTCAGCCCTCTTCTGCCTGGCAAATACAAACTATGAGCGAACTCACAGCCGCACAATAGTCTTGGCACGAGGACTTCAAGTGGCCCTGCCCCTGATAGCCACTTGATGATTCATTTCAAGTCTGGCCAACCTAGCCTTGCCACCACTACCCAACCTCATAGGTGAGCTAATAATTATCACCTCTCTCTTTGACTGGTCCTGATGAACACTCGCACTCACAGGGTCCGGAACTCTCATTACCGCTGGCTACAGCCTCTATATATTCTTAATGACTCAACGAGGCCCTCTCCCTACACATGTGATTGCACTTGAACCCTCACACACCCGAGAACATCTTCTTATTGCACTTCACCTTATCCCTCTTGTGCTCCTCGTACTTAAACCCGAGCTGATCTGAGGCTGAACTGCCTGTAGGTATAGTTTTAACAAAAACACTAGATTGTGATTCTAGAAATAAGGGTTAAACCCCCTTTTCCCACCGAGAGAGGCTCGCAGCAATGGGAACTGCTAATTCCCACGACCTTGGTTGGACCCCCAGGCTCACTCGAAGGGCTCCTAAAGGATAACAGCTCATCCGTTGGTCTTAGGAACCAAAAACTCTTGGTGCAAATCCAAGTAGCAGCTATGCACCCCACCTCCCTAATGATCTCATCAAGCTTGATTACAATCTTTGCATTACTAGCCTACCCGCTGGCCACCACGTTCCGTCCTACACCTCAGGGGCCTCAATGAGCTTCATCTCATGTCAAAACAGCTGTAAAAATAGCTTTCTTTGTCAGCCTCTTACCCCTCGCCCTATTCCTTAATGAGGGGGCCGAAACAATTGTTACTAACTGAGCCTGAATAAACACTAACACCTTCAACATCAACATTAGCCTAAAATTTGACTTTTATTCAATTATTTTTACACCTATTGCCCTCTACGTCACTTGATCCATCCTAGAGTTCGCCACATGATACATACACGCTGACCCAAACGTAAACCGCTTTTTTAAGTACCTTCTAACCTTTCTTATCGCCATAATTATCCTAGTAACTGCAAACAATATGTTTCAACTCTTTATCGGGTGAGAAGGCGTGGGGATCATATCGTTCCTCCTCATCGGATGGTGGTACGGACGAGCAGACGCTAATACTGCAGCACTTCAAGCAGTGCTGTATAACCGAGTCGGGGATATCGGACTTATCTTTGCCATAGCTTGAATAGCAACAAACCTGAACTCCTGAGAAATACAACAAATCTTCGCAACCTCTAAAGACATGGACTTAACCTACCCCCTCATTGGACTAATCATCGCGGCAACCGGGAAGTCGGCTCAATTTGGGCTACACCCTTGGTTACCTTCAGCCATGGAAGGTCCTACACCGGTATCTGCCCTACTTCATTCTAGCACTATAGTCGTGGCCGGCATCTTCCTACTAGTGCGAATGAGCCCACTTCTGGAAAACAACCCAGTCGCCCTAACAACCTGTCTCTGTCTTGGAGCCCTTACAACCCTATTCACTGCAACCTGCGCTCTCACACAAAATGACATTAAAAAGATCGTCGCATTTTCCACATCGAGCCAGCTAGGACTCATAATGGTAACCATTGGACTAAACCAACCACAGCTAGCATTTCTGCACATCTGTACACACGCTTTCTTTAAAGCCATGCTATTTCTTTGCTCGGGGTCTATTATTCATAGCCTCAACGACGAGCAAGACATCCGGAAAATAGGAGGCATACACCACCTTGCACCTTTTACATCCTCTTGCTTGACAATCGGGAGCCTCGCACTTACGGGCACCCCCTTCTTAGCTGGTTTCTTCTCTAAAGATGCCATCATCGAAGCATTAAACACCTCCCATTTAAACGCCTGAGCCCTAACCCTTACCCTCCTGGCCACATCTTTTACAGCAATCTACAGCTTCCGTGTAATTTTCTTTGTGCCTATGGGCCACCCCCGATTTAACCCACTATCCCCCATCAACGAAAACAACCCCGCAGTAATTAACCCACTTAAGCGCCTAGCATGGGGAAGTATCATTGCAGGCCTCTTAATTACCTCGAATATTTCACCCCTAAAAACCCCCGTGATGTCCATGCCTCCCCTTCTGAAACTAGCTGCCCTTGCAGTCACAATCGTCGGCCTACTCGTTGCTATAGAACTCGCCATATTAACCAACAAGCAATTTAAATCTACCCCCATCTTAAACGTACACAACTTCTCTAATATATTAGGCTTTTTCCCTGCCATCGTACACCGCCTAACCCCTAAATTAGGCCTCGTCCTCGGCCAAGACATCGCCAACCAAATAGTGGATCAAACCTGACTAGAGAAAGCAGGCCCCAAAGCCATTGTATCCTTCAACCTCCCATTAGTCTCTACAACAAGCAACATCCAACGAGGAATAATCAAAACCTATTTGACCCTATTCCTTTTAACACTGGCCCTTATTGTCGCAACGTCCCTCGGCACATGGGTCGGCTAATCTCAAGGACTACAAGTAGCGTTAAAAGCAATACCCCCGCACTAATAACTAGTAGCCCTCCCCCAGAACCATAAACCATGGCCACCCCGCCGAGATCGCCCCGAAACACCTCAGTCTCTCCGAACCCATCTACTGTAACCCAAGAAGATTCATACCACCCCCCTCAAAGCGCCCCGGCAACTGCAGCTACCGCCACCATGTAAACAAGCCCGTAACCCAATACTGCCCAAGAATTTCAGCCGACTGGGTGCGGCTCAGAAGCTATCGCTACTGCAAATGCAAATACGACTAACATCCCACCCAAATAAATTAGGAATAAAATCATAGATAAGAAAGGGGCCCCATGCCCAATTAATACACTACACCCCATCCCAGCTACCACAACTAAGCCATAAGCGGCATAATAGGGTGATGGATTAGAAGCAACTGCAACTAACCCCAACACGAAGAAAAATAAAATAAAATATATAACAAAAGCCATAATTCCTGCCAGGACTTTAACCAGGACTAATGGCTTGAAAAACCACCGTTGTTATTCAACTACAAGAACCGTAATGGCCAATCTCCGTAAATCCCACCCCCTTCTTAAAATCGCAAACGATGCTGTAGTGGACCTCCCAGCCCCCTCCAACATCTCTGTCTGATGAAACTTCGGGTCTCTCTTGGGACTCTGTTTAGTTACCCAGATCGCTACCGGCTTATTCTTAGCCATACACTATACATCAGATATTGCTACTGCCTTCACCTCCGTTGCACACATCTGTCGAGACGTTAACTACGGATGACTTATCCGAAGCATTCATGCCAATGGCGCATCATTCTTTTTCATTTGCATCTACCTTCATATCGGCCGTGGTCTCTACTATGGCTCCTACCTCTATAAAGAGACATGAACTATTGGTGTCGTCCTACTTCTCCTTGTAATAATGACCGCTTTCGTTGGATACGTCCTCCCTTGAGGACAAATGTCGTTTTGAGGTGCAACCGTCATTACCAACCTTTTGTCTGCGGTCCCCTATGTTGGAGGCTCCCTCGTCCAATGAATCTGAGGCGGCTTTTCCGTAGATAACGCCACCCTAACCCGCTTCTTTGCATTCCACTTCCTTTTCCCATTCATCATCGCAGCCGCCACAGTAATTCACCTACTTTTCCTGCACGAAACTGGTTCAAACAACCCCACCGGACTAAATTCAAACTCCGATAAAGTCCCATTCCACCCCTACTTCACATACAAAGACCTTTTAGGCTTTGCAGTACTTCTTACTGCTCTGGCTTCGCTTGCCCTATTTTCCCCCAACCTTTTAGGAGATCCTGACAACTTTACTCCCGCAAACCCACTTGTTACGCCCCCACATATTAAACCAGAGTGATACTTCCTGTTTGCCTACGCCATTCTCCGCTCCATCCCAAACAAACTTGGAGGCGTACTTGCCCTTTTGTTCTCCATCCTGGTGCTTATACTTGTCCCCTTCCTACACACTTCCAAACAACGGAGTCTCATATTCCGCCCTGTAACACAGTTTCTGTTCTGGTCTTTAGTAGCTGACGTAATAATTCTGACTTGAATTGGAGGGATACCCGTAGAACACCCTTTCGTTATTATTGGCCAAGTAGCATCCCTTATTTACTTCTCCCTCTTCCTAGTCCTCATCCCAACAGCAGGCTGAATGGAAAACAAAGTCCTCGGATGAAACTGCACTAGTAGCTCAGCGTCCAGAGCCCCAGTCTTGTAAACTGACCGTCGGAGGTTAAAATCCTCCCTACTGCTCAAAGAAAGGAGATTTCAACTCCTACCCCTAACTCCCAAAGCTAGGATTCTAGCACTAAACTATTCTTTGCGGCACAATAATGTACAATGAAGAATTTTTATGTACATGTATGTAATAACACCATATATTTATAGTAACCATATTGTATAGTGTACTAGGACATCCATGTATAATAACCTAATCTAGTAATATAGCACTCATACATCACCATTTTAACTAAGAAATACTAAAACCTGCGTTATCATTAACCTTATATAAGTGAAAATCCAGGAATAGTCGAAACTTAAGACCGAACACAACACTCATCAGTCGAGTTATACCAAGACTCAAAATCTCTTCACATCAAAATTCTATGTAGTAAGAGCCTACCAACCGATGATTTCTTAATGATAACGGTTATTGAAGGTGAGGGACAAAAATTGTGAGGGTTTCACTCGGTGAATTATTCCTGGCATTTGGTTCCTACTTCAGGGCCATAAATTGATATTATTCCCCACACTTTCATCGACACTTACATAAGTTAATGTTGATAATACATACGACTCGTTACCCAGCAAGCCGGGCGTTCACTCCAGCGGGTAAGGGGTTCTCTTTTTTTTTTTCCTTTCACTTAGCATTTCAGAGTGCATCCAGCCAACCGAAACGTTTAAAGGGTGAGCACTTTTCTTGCTTTCACCGTACATAGTATGAATGTAATAAGACTTTATTAGAAGAATAACATCAATTGATATCATGTGCATAAGGATGTGCTTGTTTATTCTATCTTCCCCTTAGTTACCCCTCTTTTTCGCGCGAAAAACCCCCCTACCCCCCTAAACCCCTAAGATTGTTAAGACCCTGAAAACCCCCCGGAAACAGGACAAACCTTTGGTAACTTAGTAAAGGTGATACTATCAACCCAAAACCCCGGTAGTCTCCCCCAAAACTTACCATCTATTGTAATATTAAAATAATATTATAATAATATCAATATTTTTTCCCTAAAACATCAATAGCTCGCCCCATACTTACCACGTATTGAAGAAATATAGTTTTAGCACGAAACCCCCGTAGTTCCAAAAACTTTTCATCTGTAAAAATACCACAATATTATAATAATGTCAATATTTTTCACCTAAGACATCAATAACTCACCCCAAACTTACCAAGTAAAATAATATTGTAATATGTTAATATTTTTATCCTAAAACACCAGTAGCTCGCCCCAAACTTACCAGCCATTGCAAAATACAATTTTAACACAAAGCCCCGGTAGTTTTTCCAAGACTAACCACCTATTACAACACCAGATATTGAAATGTATTAATATACCCCCTCCCCACCAGCAATTGCCCGAGACTTACAAAGCACTATGAACAAAGGCTTTAAACTTAAGCACGAGGGGTTTCCTCGAGACTAGTCAACTATTGCCTTCTTCGTGACCAAAATACCATTATTTAAATTATTTCAAGTATTTTCAATATACCCCCTACTACGATCATGCAAAGTGGAACCTCAAAAAAGCATGACATACATCCTAGAATTACGTTATTTTAACAACAAACCGAAATTCCTACTAAAACTAGACTTCGCTTAAACATCAGCAAGATATTTACCT